ACGAGCCAATGTTTTAACACAAGAAAGTCGAAGTATATATTTTACTCGATACAAACTCTTTTTTTTTGAGGATCCACTGTAATAATGAAAAAGATTTCTGCATATATACGCAAATCGGTCGATAATATCAAAATCCGATGAATCGGCCCAGGTCGACTTACTAACGGGATATCCTAATACGTTACAAAATCTCATTTTAGCCAATGATCCAATTAGAGGACTAATTGGAACTAATGTATCAATCTTCTTCATAACATTATCCATTAGAAATGAATTTTCTAGCATTTGACTACGTACCACTGAAAGATTTATTTGCATACTTGAAAGATAGCCCAAAAAGCTGAGGGAATGTTTGCATAATTGGTTTATATACATCCTTCCTGGTTGAGACCACACAGAAAAATGACATTGCCATAAAAAGACAAGGTAATATCTCCATTTATTCATGAAAAGAGGCGTATCTTTTGAAGTCAGAATTGATTTTCCTTGATATCTAACATAATGCATGAAGAAATCCTCAAAGAACCATAAGCTAGTCGGAAAATCATTAGCAAAGACTTCTTCTACGGGATGTTTTATTTTTCCATAGAAATATATTCGTTCAAAAAAGCCCCCAGAAGACGTTAATCGTAAATGAGAAGATTGGTTACGTAGAAAAAGTAAGATGGATTCGTATTCACAAACATGAGAATTATATAGGAACAAGAATAATCTTGAATTACTTTTTGAAAAAATAGAAATATATTTATTTGGAATAATAAGACTATTCCAATTATAATAGTCGTGAAGAAAAAACCGTAATAAATGCAAAGAAGAGGCATCTTTTACCCAGTAGCGAAGGGTTTGGACTAAGATTTCCAGATGAATCGGGTAGGGTATTAATGCATCTGATACATAATTTAAATGTGAGAATTTGTCCTCTAAAAAAGAAAATATTGAATGAATTGATCGTAAATTATAATATTTTACGATTTCTGTCCCCTTTAAGCAAGATACTAATCGTAGGGAAAATGGAATTTCCACAATGACTGCAAATCCCTCTGATATCATTTGAGAATACAAATTCTTATTGTACCCAAAAAGTGGATTTTGGTTCGAATCATTAGCGGAATTAATAAAATGATTCTGTTGATACATTCGATAAATTAAACGTTTTACAATTAGTAAACTAGATTTATTGTCATAACCTACATTTTCCAACAAATTCAATCTATTTAAACCATGATCATGAGCAAATGCATAAATATACTCCCGAAAGATAAGTGGATATAGGAGGTCATGTTTCCAAGATCTATCTAGTTCTAAATATCCTTGAAATTCCGCCATTTGAAATTAGGTTTGAACCGAAAATAGGATGGGCTTTATTGGGTTATCAAATGATACATAGTACGATACAGTTAAAACAAGGTATGTATAGATGGATAGTAAGAAAAAAATCGATACCTCGGAAAAAGGTAAGACTCATAAACGGACTCTCTATCCTCTCTTTTTTCACCTAATTGGTTTAGGTTCATTCTAGGATAAAAAGATGTTTAGAAATCCTTTATTTTTGCAATCCAATCGCTCTTTTGATTTTGAAAAAAAAAAAATATCTTTATCAATATACTGCCTTCTTCTACACATTTTATCTCCACCACATAATAGAGATAGAGATAGCTAATAGTTAGGATTCATAACAAATTGATTGATAATACACTCATGGGAAAAGCCTTTCCCGCGTCAAGCACTAATATATTTTAACGTTTAATTAGATCGGGTAATCATTCAAAATTAAAGAACAGGAGCTCGTTACTTTTTGTTTCCCTATAATTGGAACCTATAGCTATAGGCTATAGTAAGGCTCTATCCATTTATTTACTCGACCCAACTTTCAATTTAGTTTTTATTTTTTTCTTTTTAAATGGATTTTGTTCCACGCCAAGAATTCAAACAATTTACAGAGGGTTTTGGACCTATATGGTAAGAATGAAATATTCTTTAGAATTCTCTATTGATACGACATGCTGCTTTTTCCATTCATTCCTTTCAGGATCAGTCGCGGTCTTACAAACTCTACCGATGGTATAGACGAATCTCTTGCTTCATACAAATGTGTAAAAGATGCTAACCGCACTTAAAAGCCGAGTACTCTACCGTTGAGTTAGCAACCCGAACTAAAAGAATTAGAATGTATAGATACAATCGGAATCCCAATAAACAATAAATAAAGAGATTGAATTGTACGGCGAAATCAAAACATTTAAAAAAGAAAAACAAAAATATAAAAATTCATAATCAATTATGAACATAATAAAAATGAACAGATCCGATGACAATCTAAAAAAAGTTTCAGATATAAATATTGAGGAAAATAAAACTATTTGTAGACCAACTTCTTATGTTATCCATTATTTTTAATATTTTACTTTAATATTAATATTTATATTTAAAAATTAAAAAATAAATATTCTATTAATTTAATCTTTTTCTTTAATATTCTATATAAAATCATTTTAATAAAAAAAAAAAAAAGACTTCTTATATCATAGCAAATCAAATGAACCCTTTATTTGAATGAAATAAAATCAAATCTATGGAACGGAGATAACTAGATTCATTTATCCATGATCGGATTATATTTATTTGATACACTGTTGTCAATATGAATGTAAATGTTAAAAAAAGAATACAATGGAGAAATAGAGGAGAAATAGAAAAATATTATCATTAAAGTGAAATTCTTATTTCAATTTTCATTTTAATTAAATTTTTCAATTTCTTAAAATGAAAAAATAAAAAAGAACTAAGAATTTATGTTGGATTGGCACTAGATATATAATTGACATATATACAAAAGAGTGTAGGCAGACGAATAAATAAAAAAAAAAAAGAAGTATAAAAAAAAAATCCCAGGTTTAGTCAATTAATATCAATCAATAGAAGTATTAATATTAAGTATATTGATTAAGTATATTAAGTATTCAAAGTAAAAAAGCAAGCTTAACCCTTTGCTTTTTTTATTTGTTCATCGAATTCCAATGAAAAATAAAAAACACCCATTGACATGACAATAATATCAAAAATTTAAGACCAAATTGTTTATTCTCTTGATCTTTTTCCTATCTATTACATCAATAAAAATAAAATCGATTTTTATCTTTATAAAAGACGATATTCTATACTATAGTAGTAAAAAGAAATGAAATATTAAATATAAATATTATATAAATTGAAAAGTAGAAAAAATAACAAAAAAAAGATTATATAAAAATCCATACAAATCATCCACACTTTACTTTCTTTAATTTAAATATATTTCATTAATTTAATTTTGTTTGGTGATTAAGGCGAAGTTCCATAAAAACCCCCGCCTTCTTTGAAATATCATGAACAGTTCCTGTAGGCTGAGCACCTTTTTCAAGGAAATATAGAATACCAGGAACGTTTAAATAGGTTTGATTCTTTATCGGATCATAAAAACCCACTTTCCGAAGAACTCTTCCTTCTCTTCGGGATCGAACATCAATTGCAACGATTCGATAAATGGCTCATTGGGATAGAGGTGGAGACCCCCCCCCCCCCGAGAAACGTATAAGAAGTTTTCTCCTCGTACGGCTCAAGAAAATTCAAGTTATGTTTATGTTAGAGAATTAGAATGTCAAATAGATCCATAAAATCATCAAATTAATTAGACCAAGAATTCTCTTTCTTTATTATATGATTTAAATACTTGTTTCTTATTCTTTTTCTTTCCCCAACAAAAAATTTTTTCATATTTGGAATTTGCACTCTCATAACTCAAGTTGTATAACTCGCAAAGAAAACCTTTTAATTTAAGTATTTCATTTATTGAGTGGTCTTTAATCCCTTTTTTATCTGTCTCCTTTCGAATCTATTTTGATTCTTCATCTTAATCTAATTCTAGTTGTTGAGACAATTGAAAACGGTATTTCCTTGTTCTAGGATCCTTTATCTTTACCTTGAATCGTTGGGTTTAGACATGACTTCGGTGATATTTAATCGTTTCAAAATGGCAGCAACATACCATTTTTTGTGATTTCTTTCTATCAAAGAATCATATGAATGGTTGATTCTTGTGTAATACACTTTTGATTTGAGCGAAAGAGTTTTACCAATTCCAAAAAATTTTACTTTTGAATTTGAAACTTGCTTTAATCTTTAATTGGATCCTTTAGATTTCTATATCAAAAATAGACTTACAAAGTTGTCTCAATTTATTAATTTATACTAACCCTAGATTCTTGCCTCCGAAAAACGAATCAATACGTTCTGCTCGAGCTCCATCATGTCCGATACAGTTTAGTTTATATTCCAACCCCCTCCCTCCAAAAAAAATGAGAGTTCTCGTGAACAGAACAAATGATGTCGAGCCAAAAGCACTTTCATTTCTATAAAATATAAAATGGTGGATGTAAGAATCCACAGCGGATCGTGTCCTTCAAGTCGCACGTTGCCTTCTACCACATCGTTTTAAACGAAGTTTTACCATAACACTCCTTTAGTTTGGAACCAGTATGTAATTAATTCCATTATGGAATTATGAATAGTCATTGGTTCGATCGATACCTAGTAATCTATACTTTATTTTTTCTTTTTTCCTTCTATATGAAATAGAGTTTCTGAAGAAGTCTAAGCAAAAATTCAATTTAACCCTAGAGACATATCTTTATAAATATAAAAAAATATAGAAATCTAATTTATTATAAAATAAACTAAATAATATAAATACTAATTATAAATAAAAATAACATGAATAAAAAAAAAAAATAAATAAGTTATTTTTGAATCTGGATCTTCAAGTAACTTGCTAGTGATAGGATAAATTCACCAATATCACACTTCTTCGAGTACTAAGAACTCCTAAGAAATCAGCAATTTAATTGATTTTGATTTAAATTTTTCTGACCTCCATATCATTATTTGAATCTAATTTTTTTTTTTTTTATAGTAATACCACATTTCATTTTATCATCATACGATAAAAATAAATCCAGATTTGTATTAAATCATCAATGCTTAAAAAAATGAATTTCTTTTATTAATGAAATAGTGGATAAAGAATGATGTAAAGGAAGATTTAGGTTGTTATTTTTTTTTTCATACTGATTGAAAAAAAGACTCAAAATAAAAAACTATGGAATCTCTGTATGTATCAGATAGACTAAACTACTGTTACTGAAATAAATTATAGCTATTCTATATTCACTAGTTAACATTTAGCGATCAAAAAATGGAATGGATTCTATTACATCTGCGTGTTATTTGAATTCGATTCAATTTGTGAAAAAGAAAAAATATGATTCAGAGACGACTCATTAAGAATAAGAATTCAATTTTTTCAATATTATATCTTCAAAAAAGTACCCTTTATTCTGATATAATATATATGATATATTATATGATTTATATGGGTTAAGTATATGATATTATTATACTGTTTTGGATGTGTGGACGGATATGCTCTGGGACGGAAGGATTCGAACCTCCGAATAACGGGACCAAAACCCGTTGCCTTACCACTTGGCCACGCCCCATTTACATTTATATTTGACACTGATAAACACTAATATTGTTATTGGTTGTTAGTCAATTTCAGTCTAAATATCTATCAGTCTAAATATCTATAAAATAAATTAGATTATTGATAGAATTTTGCTATGTGTAGATATAGAATTAAACTGATGAATTTATTGATCATTACATCTAATTGAATTAAGATATTGTATGAAAGTATGATTTATTCTATTCATTTTTGATTTGAGAGTTGAAGGAGTTTTGATTGGGCGAGTTCAAATCAAAGAAGTTTTTTTGGTCTATCTAATTTATTTTTGTTCATTTTGCCTTCTATCAATAACTCAACTTAGTAATAACTCAATCAAAATAAAATAAATACAATTATCCTCAAGAACAAAATGTTTTTTATGCTTAATATATTTAGTTTGATCTGTATCTGTCTTAATTCTGTCCTTTATTCAAGTAGTTTTTTCGTCGCCAAATTGCCCGAGGCCTACGCTTTTTTAAATCCAATCGTAGATGTTATGCCAGTAATACCTGTGCTATTTTTGCTCTTAGCTTTTGTTTGGCAAGCTGCTGTAAGTTTTCGATGAGATTTTTAACACTGTCCTAGACAAATTGATGATTTATTCAAAAAAAAATTTACCAATTGATAAGATCAGATAAGTCTTAGAATCTCTGTGAACCCTCGATTCAAATATTGAAATTCTGGTATAGTCATAATAAATCGGGATTACCACGTTTCACTTCCCTATTCTGACCTTTTTCCATTGCAAAACCTATTGGAGTCTTCCACTGGGGTATGAAAGAAAATTTTTGTTAATCAAAAAATACATTTTTAATCTTTTTTATATCATATAATATAAAGTAAAGTGTATTTTTTGAAAATTCTTTGCTATTTCTAATCTCAAATCAAAAGAACTTTAGTTTATTTCTTGGTATCAAAATAAAAATAGAAAATACATAGTAGGATATGCGGTATAAAATACAAATATACAAATGGAGAATCTATTCCCTTTTTCCTAAAAAAAGAATTCTTGGAGATTGTGTAATGCTTACTCTAAAACTATTTGTTTACACGGTAGTGATATTCTTTGTCTCTCTATTCATCTTCGGATTCCTATCTAATGATCCGGGACGTAATCCTGGACGTGAAGAATAAAAAGAAATAAGGTTTTTTGTTCTTTTCTTTTTACTCGATTTTAAAATGTTCTTAGTAGGATTTTAGCTAGTTCACATTTTTAACTATTTTAACTATTAAAATAACTAAAATAACTTAAAAAAATTAACTCACGAAAATTTTGAAAGGAAATAAGAAAGTTTTCGATGAAAACAAACGGAAAGAGAGGGATTCGAACCCTCGGTACGAAAAACTCGTACAACGGATTAGCAATCCGACGCTTTAGTCCACTCAGCCATCTCTCCTCCAATTGAAAAAGGATAATTATTATGTTACATAAGCAAAATAAGGCTTGAAAAAAGCCCTTTATTTTCTTTAGTTTATTTATATTAATATATAATATTAATATATAATATTTTAAATTAAATAATAATAAAGAAAATAAAAAGATCCCTCTTTTATTTTGTCCAAAAAAACCTTTTCTTTACACGGCTTGGCCTGGTCAGTACCTAGCTGAGCCGGGCCTCTTTTGTTCCAAGGAATAAAATTAAAATGATTTATTTAATTTGAAAACACAAAAGCTTATTATTGATATTGAAACGATCATAATGAGGACTATTTCGATTCCTTTGATATAGAATCAAAATGTCAGTTCTTATCTTAATTTCTTAGCTTTATTTTTTATTTACTTTTTGTTTTCAGTAAAATATCATTTATTTAAAGTAAACGTAAATAAAAAAATAAGATAAAAATAAGATAAGAAAACAAAGGAACTATGAATTTTTGAACAATGCATTTTTATGTTACGGCTTAAATAGTTTTGTCAACCCGTATCCGTCAAAAAACTCCAGCAAAATACTTGGTAT